ATGAATATTGCAACTATTAGTGTTAGTATTTTTGATAAATTTTTTGCTTGGAGTTCGAGATGGTTATTTTCAACCAATCATAAAGATATTGGAACTCTTTATTTAATTTTTGGAGCTATAGCTGGAGTTGCGGGAACAACTTTATCTGTTTTGATTCGATTAGAACTAGCTCAACCCGGAAATCAGTTTTTATCTGGTAATAATCAATTATACAATGTTATTGTAACAGGACATGCGTTTATTATGATATTTTTTTTCGTAATGCCCGTTCTGATTGGTGGTTTTGGAAATTGGTTTGTGCCTTTAATGATTGGTGCTCCTGATATGGCTTTCCCTCGAATGAATAACATTAGTTTTTGGTTATTGCCGCCTTCTCTTATTCTATTGTTAGCTTCAACTTTTGTAGAGGCAGGTGCAGGAACTGGTTGGACTGTTTATCCTCCTTTAAGTGGTGCTCAAGCACACTCTGGACCTTCTGTAGACTTAGCTATATTTAGTCTTCATTTGTCAGGTGCTGCTTCAATTTTAGGTGCTATTAATTTCATCACTACTATTTTTAATATGCGTGCACCAGGAATGAATATGCATAGATTACCGCTATTCGTTTGGTCAGTTTTGATTACTGCTTTCTTACTTTTATTATCACTTCCTGTTTTTGCTGGAGCAATTACTATGCTATTAACTGATAGAAACTTTAATACTACTTTTTACGACCCAGCTGGTGGTGGTGATCCTGTGTTGTATCAGCACTTATTTTGGTTTTTTGGTCATCCTGAAGTATATATTTTGATTTTACCTGCTTTTGGTATTATTAGTCACATTGTATCCTCATTTGCAAATAAACCTGTTTTTGGTTATTTAGGTATGATTTATGCTATGTTATCCATTGGTGTTCTTGGGTTTATTGTTTGGGCACACCACATGTATACAGTGGGATTAGATATTGACACAAGAGCTTACTTTACTGCTGCAACTATGATTATTGCAGTACCTACAGGTATTAAAATCTTTAGTTGGGTAGCGACTATGTGGGGTGGATTCATTGAATTAAAAACTCCTATGCTTTTTGCTATTGGATTCATTTTCTTGTTTACCGTAGGAGGTGTGACCGGTGTTGTTTTAGCAAATTCAGGTATTGATGTAGCTTTACATGATACTTATTATGTTATTGCGCATTTTCATTATGTGTTATCTATGGGAGCAGTATTTGGTATATTCGCAGGGTTTTATTTCTGGATTAAGAAAATTACTGGATTAGATTATCCTGAAGTTTTAGGGCAAATTCATTTCTGGATCTTCTTCTTTGGTGTAAATATAACTTTTTTTCCTATGCACTTTTTAGGCTTAGCTGGTATGCCTCGAAGAATACCTGATTACCCTGATGCTTACAGTGGTTGGAATGCAATTGCTTCATTTGGTTCTTATTTGTCAGCACTTTCTGCTATCTTTTTTTTTTATGTTGTTTACATTACTTTAACAGAAAAAGGTAAAGAAGATACTTTTAAATTTAGAACCATCTAATTTATTAACTAATGAAAAAATGAGAGGAACAGACTTAATCATCACCTTTTTACTAGTTTGGTTAGTAGAATCTATTTGTATTTTTGTGTTATTGCAAATATACAACCCAGAGATGATAGGATTACTTGTAGAATTGAAAAACAATGAAGCTGAAATCGCACAGATATGTAAAGCACTCGAAAAAGACACCGCCGTTTATACTACTGAGACCAGGATTTTATACTGGTTTAGCTAATTTGTCAATATTCCAATAATTACATTACTATTGGAAATCTTTTAGCACTGTAAAATTTGATATTGGATACAGAACAACGTTTAAGATTTATTGAGTTTCTTAGTAGACCCAATCGAAGAGTTTTTAAATATACTCCCGATATGGCTTTTCTTCGAATGAATAACATTAGGTTTTAGTTATTGCCGTCTTCTATTGTTAGCTTCAATCTCTTTAGAAGCATGTGTAGGAACTGGTTGAAGTACGGTTGTACTTCATTTGGTTTTTGTTATCACTTTTTTTTATATATTTTTAAAATTTTTATAAACCAAAAAATAAAATTGAAAATAAAAGATTTTTTTATAATTATTTTTATAACCCTTTTAATAATAGTTGTAGGATACTGCGTAGATCTAAGTGTCATTGCACATTTAGATCTATTGGAACAATTGCAAATGGCCAGAGACAATCAATTAGAGCTGTTGGAAGCAATTGATGAGCTCGAACAGTCTGTTGAGGCTGACTGCGAAGAAGCTCAGGCCAGAAAGGATACTACTATTGGTATCTCTTCTGACGCTTACAGCAGCATTTTTTGTACTCGGTGCTAGAGCTTAAAGCTCTTAAAAACTACAAATTAAATAAGACAAAGTTGAAATTTATTCTTCCAAAAAGATTAACAGTCAAAAACCTTCTTTAATTAGTAAAGATACTGGAAGAGTACTTAGTCATTTCCAAAAAGTACACTACATTGTTACGTTCTAGATTAAGAACGTAACAATGTAGTGTACTTTTTGGAGATAATCGTCTTATAAAAGAAAATAATTTTATTTCCTCGAGTTGTGAAATTATTAGTATCTCTATAGGTACTATAATTCTAAGCCATATGTTTAGTCCTTTAAAATTATTAAATGATATCTACATTTTTGCCGAACAATTTAATACTAAATTAACTAAAATGAAAAAAATACTTATAGATAATCCTATTTGAAAACAAGAATTAAGTTAATATTGGTGTTGGTTCAGGTAAAGATGCCATGAATTGAAGACTTAGGATAAAGTCAACTTTATGAACTATGCTCAAAGTTAGATTTTGAAATTCATGTAGATAATAATAAATACTGATTTGATTGTTATTTAATTCGAGTCGAAAAAATGCATCAATCACTAAACATGTTTAGACAAACATTGAATACCATTTCAAATGAACCTATAAAAGGTAATAATAAAAAACTAGCTCTATCATTGCAAGCCCACCTTAAACAATTAATGAAATCTTTAATTAATTATTTCAAGGTTTATACTAAAGAAATAATTGTACCTATGAAAAAAATTTATACTACAGCAAAAGTTTAAAACTTTGGCCATTTACAACCCTTGAATTTTAAGGTAAAAGGTCACGATGTTGTTAATATTATAACAATCATTAAAATGCAGGGTATTGTTTCTGGAGGAGCAAATCGTTAACAATCTATTTTTTTTATTAGTTATTATTTTTATTTTATTATATACATGAATATTGCAACTATTGGTGTTAGTATTTTTGACAAATTTTTTGCTTGGAGTTCGAGATGGTTATTTTCGACTAACCATAAAGATATTGGAACTCTTTATTTGATTTTTGGGGCTGTAGCTGGAATTGCGGGAACAACTTTATCTATTTTAATTCGATTAGAATTAGCTCAACCCGGAAATCAGTTTTTATCTGGTAATAATCAATTATACAATGTTATTGTAACAGGACATGCATTCATTATGATATTTTTTTTTGTAATGCCCGTTCTAATTGGTGGTTTTGGAAATTGGTTTGTGCCTTTAATGATTGGTGCTCCCGATATGGCTTTCCCTCGAATGAATAACATTAGTTTTTGGTTATTACCACCTTCTCTTATTCTATTGTTAGCTTCAACTTTTGTAGAGGCTGGTGCAGGAACTGGTTGGACTGTTTACCCTCCTTTAAGTGGTGCTCAGGCACACTCTGGACCTTCTGTAGACTTAGCTATATTTAGTCTTCACTTATCGGGTGCTGCTTCAATTTTAGGTGCTATTAATTTTATCACTACTATTTTTAATATGCGTGCGCCCGGAATGAATATGCATAGATTACCGCTATTTGTTTGGTCAGTTTTGATTACTGCTTTCTTACTTTTACTATCACTTCCTGTTTTTGCTGGAGCAATTACTATGCTATTAACTGATAGAAACTTTAATACTACTTTTTACGACCCAGCTGGTGGTGGTGATCCTGTGTTGTATCAGCACTTATTTTGGTTTTTTGGTCATCCTGAAGTATACATTTTGATTTTACCTGCTTTTGGTATCATCAGTCACATTGTATCCTCATTTGCAAATAAACCTGTTTTTGGTTATTTAGGTATGATTTATGCTATGTTATCCATTGGTGTTCTTGGGTTTATTGTTTGGGCACACCACATGTATACAGTAGGATTAGATATTGACACAAGAGCTTACTTTACTGCTGCAACTATGATTATTGCAGTACCTACAGGTATTAAAATCTTTAGTTGGGTAGCAACTATGTGGGGTGGATTCATTGAATTGAAAACTCCTATGCTTTTCGCTATTGGATTCATTTTCTTGTTTACCATAGGAGGTGTAACCGGTGTTGTTTTAGCAAATTCAGGTATTGATGTAGCTTTACATGATACTTATTATGTTATTGCACATTTTCATTATGTGTTATCTATGGGAGCAGTATTTGGTATATTCGCAGGGTTCTATTTCTGGATTAAGAAAATTATTGGGTTGGATTATCCTGAAGTTTTAGGGCAAATTCATTTCTGGATTTTCTTCTTTGGTGTAAATATAACTTTTTTTCCTATGCACTTTTTAGGCTTAGCAGGTATGCCTCGAAGAATACCTGATTACCCCGACGCTTACAGTGGTTGGAATGCAATTGCTTCATTTGGTTCTTATTTATCAGCACTTTTTGCTATCTTTTTTTTTTATGTTGTTTACGTTACTTTAACAGAAAAAGGTAAAGAAGATACTTTAAAATTTAGAACCATCTAATTTTTCGACTAATTGAAGAATGAAAAAAACATACATAGTTATCGCCTTTTTACTACTTTTATTAGGAGAAGCTTATTATTTTTTTGTGTTATTGCATGAATACCACACAGAGCTTTTATCATTAATCGAAGAAGTACAAAAAAATGAAGCTAATCTCTTAACCAGATTAGACCAACTTCAACAGAAAACTCACAAACGTGCTCAAGCCTTGACCTATAAAGAACTTATAGGTAATGGCGCCTATATAGTTATCATGGTTGTGTCTTTGAATTATAGTTATACAAAAGATGGGAACTTTTATTTTGGATGGTTTGGTTAATTTATCAATATAATGAATCTCTTGAGGTACAAAACCCCTGAATGACAAAATTGGCTAGGACAAATACCTATTCCAGATCGTACCATTATACAACTAATGGGTAGTAATCTTACTTATTCAGAAGCAAGTGCAGAAACTGATTGAAATGCAATTGTATTACATTTTTAATTATCTCTTTTTTTTTTACATTTTTAAAATTTTTATAAACAAAAAAATAAAATTAAGATGAAAAATTATTCGTTAATTATAATTGTTTTTCTAATCCTTTTAATAATACTTATAGGCTACTACTAGTAAGCAAATTAAATCACACATTTAAATCTATTGAAATTAACTAGTAGAACTCATACCAAAAAATATTATTGTTGGTATCTTAAGCTTTGTACTTACAGCAACACTATTTATTGTTTGGTCGCAACGTTAAAGCTCTTAAAAACTATAAATTAAACAAAAAGTAAAATATGGCAAAATTAGAATTTATTCTTCCAAAAAAAATTAATAATCAAGAGCCTCCTTCAATTAGTAAGGATACTGGTAGAGTAATTAGTATTAGTGATGGTGTAGTGCGAGCCGAAGGACTTTTTGATGTTCAAGTAGGCGAATTAGTCATTTTTGAAAGTGGACTACGTGGTCAAGTTCTTAATCTAGAACGTGACAATGTTGGAGTTGTACTTTTTGGAGATGACCGTTTTGTAAAAGAAAATGATTTTGTTTTCCGAGGTTATGAGATTGTTAGTATCCCTGTAGGTACTGAAGTTTTAGGTCGTGTATTGAGTCCTTTAGGTGACCCTTTGGATAAAGGTCCTAAATTAAAAACTCAGAAATCTCAAATTGAAGTTAAAGCCCCTGGAATTATTGCTAGACAATCAGTTAATGAACCCGTAACTACAGGTATCAAAGTAATTGACGCTTTAGTACCTTTGGGTCGAGGTCAACGAGAATTAATTATCGGTGATCGTCAAACCGGTAAAACTTCGATTGCAATCGATACTATTCTAAATCAACGAAAAGCTACCAAAGGAGAAATTCGATGTATCTACGTTGGTATTGGTATTAAACGCTCAACCCTTTCTCAATTAGTTAATACTGTTTTTAATAAGAAAAAAAACTGGTACACTTGTATTGTGGCTGCAACAGCTTCAGATGCAGCACCATTGCAATTTTTAGCTCCTTATGCTGGAGCTACAGTAGGGGAGTATATTAGAGACGCTCTAAAAATTGAAAATCATGCTGTAATTTTTTACGATGATCTTTCAAAACATGCAGTAGCTTATCGACAAATGTCCCTTTTATTACGACGACCACCAGGTCGAGAAGCTTACCCAGGTGATGTTTTTTATCTTCACTCACGACTTTTAGAGCGTGCTGCCAAAATGAATAAATCATTAGGAGGTGGATCTTTAACAGCTCTTCCTGTTATTGAAACTCAAGCTGGTGATGTTTCCGCTTATATTCCAACCAATGTAATTTCTATTACAGACGGTCAAATTTTCTTGGATACTCGATTGTTTAACGAAGGTTATAGACCTGCAATCAATGTGGGTTTATCCGTAAGTCGGGTTGGTTCTGCAGCACAATTAAAAGCAATGAAACAAATTGCAGGTAGTTTAAAACTAGAGCTTGCAATTTACCGTGAAGTTGAATTATTTGCTAAGTTTGGTTCTGACTTAGATGAAGGTACCTTAAAACAGTTACATCATGGGTCTCGATTAGTTGCGTTATTGAATCAGCCAAGATTTGACCCAATACCAATTCTAACTCAAATTTTTGTAGTATTCGCAGGGGTACGATCATACATAGATTATGTTCCTGTTAAATCAGTTCCACTTTATGAAAAATTTTTAACTTCTAAAGCAGAAATGGATCCTAGACTAAAATATGTATTCAAAATTATTGCACAAGACAACTATAATTTGAATAAACTTGCAGAGGGATATTTTAGTCATCTTGCAGAAGAGTATACTTATATTTTCTTAAATTATTCCACTTTTTTAAGAAATATTCAATACTTATCAACTATTTAATTTTTAATTTTTTTGCTTTTTTCCTGAACCTATAACTCAGCTGGTTAGAGTATACGCCTGATAAGCGTAAAGTCAGTAGTTCAAATCTACTTAGGTTCATATCAATTTTTTTTCTATAAATTGAATTAAAAAAATCTCTACGAATGAATTTTTCTTTTCTATTTGCTAATGACATTAAAATCTTTTTTCCTGAAATATTTCTTAGTTTAGCTATCTTAATAGTTCTTATCTATGGGGTTTTGTTGGCAACTTCCTTAACTTATAATTATCCTTTAATTAGTAAAAATATTTATAAGTTAGTTTTGTTTATACTTTTTTTAACGAGTCTTCTGACAATGTATAATCCAATTGATTATGCTTTAATTTTTCAAAAAACTTTCGTACACGATGATTTAACACGAGTTGCCAAACTCTTTGTATTGGGTTCCTCTTTTGCTTGTTTATTAATATTTCAATCTTATATAGAGAATTCACAAATTAATAATTACGAATATTTTTTATTGATTCTGTTTTCAATTTTTGGTTTAAACTTGTTAGTAAGTTCTTATGATTTGATTTCAGCATACTTAGCAATAGAACTCCAAGCCTTATCTTTTTATGTTTTGGCTTCTTTTCAAAGACAATCTGTTTTTTCTACCGAAGCAGGCCTTAAATATTTCATTCTAGGAGCTTTTTCATCAGGTTTACTCCTTTATGCTTTCTCATTAATTTATGGCGTTACTGGTACAACAAATTTGATAAATATCAAAAATTTTTGTTTAGACCCTTATTTTGAAGGTGCTACTATTATTCAGATAGCTTTGATATTTTTAACTGCTGGCTTCTTGTTTAAAATTGCAGCATTTCCTTTTCATATGTGGACGCCTGATGTTTACGAAGGATCTCCTACTTCTACAACTATTTTTTTTGCGATTGTACCTAAGATTGCGATTATGAGTTTTTTTGTACGACTTTGTTCTTTTAGTTTTTCAAGTTTTGATGGAATTTGGGGGAAAATTTTATTATTTTCTGCATTGGGTTCTATTATATATTCAGCTTTTGTTGCAATAAAACAAAACAGTTTAAAACGTCTTCTTGCATATAGTGGTATTGGCCATGTTGGCTTTATATTGTTACCTTTAAGCACAAATACTTTAGATGGATTGCAAGCTATGTTTTTTTACCTGCTTGTTTATATGATTACTTCACTACCTGTATGGGGCTTACTCTTAATTTGTATGAAAGGGAAAAAAAATTCTCAAAATAGTGTGAGTATATTGGGAGGGTTGCCTACATCTTCTCCCATATTAGCTATATTAGCTTCGCTTGCTTTTTTTTCTTTAGCTGGCATACCCCCTCTTGTAGGGTTTTATTCCAAAATATTTATTTTTTTTTCTGCTATTAAATCTTCCCTTTATTTAGTTGCTTTCGTTGTCTTAGCTATTAGTGTTGTATCTACATATTACTACATTAGCATTGTAAAAACTATATATTTTGAAAAAAACAAAAATTGGATTTTTTATGAGCCTGTAACCAAAGAAAAATCTATTGTGTTAGCTGTTTCTTTAATACTTTTATTTTTTTTCTTTTTTAATCCTAATTTGTTGTTACTTTTGTCTCAACAAATGGCTTTATCTATATTTTAGTTGTTTTTTTTAAGTTCTATTTATACTAATAAAAAATAAAATTTAAAACTTAAGAATTTAAATTTAATGTACGACAAAATATTAACAAGTCCGTTAGACCAATTTAGAATCCTTCCTATTTTTCAATTCAATTTAGGATTTTTGGATTTATCTTTTACCAATTCAGCCTTGACTCTTATTTTAGCTCTGGGTAGTTTTTTATCTATTGCGTATTTAATTATTTATCCTGCTTTATATTTGACAAAGGCAGATGGGATTTTTCTTGTACCAAATAATCGATGGTTTTTGTTAATTGAAAATCTTTATCTTGTAATAACTTCACTACTTTTTGATAATGTAGGAATTAAAGGCGAAGTTTATTTCCCATTTCTTTTTGTTATATTCGTGTTTGTATTACAATCAAATTTAATTGGTTTAATTCCTTATAGCTTTACTGCTACTAGCCATATAATTGTAACTTTTTCTTTGTCTCTTATAGTTTTCATAGGAGTTAATATTGTTGGTATAAATATACATAGAATTCATTTTTTGAACTTATTTTTGCCTTCAGGAACTGCTTTACCGTTAGCCTTTTTGTTAGTTCCACTTGAAATTGTTTCATTTTTATCAAAGCCTATCAGTTTATCGGTTCGACTTTTTGCTAACATGATGGCTGGTCACACACTTTTAAAAGTTATTGCGGGATTTGCTTGGAGTATGATGAAAGGAGGGGGTTTATTGTTTTTAGCTCATATTTTACCTCTAGCTGTACTATTTATATTAGTAGGTTTAGAACTAGGAGTTGCTATTATTCAAGCTTATGTATTTACAGTTTTGACTTGTATATACTTAAATGACTCTATAAATCTTCATTAATATAAAAAATTTTCAAGTACAAAATAAACATTAACAGATGCTTATATTGACAATTTTAAAAATTTTATCAGTTGTTGTTATTGTTTTAATAGGGGTAGCTTATTTCACTTTGGCAGAACGAAAAATAATGGGGACTATACAGAGACGTAAAGGTCCTAATGTTGTTGGTTTTCAAGGGCTTTTACAACCTTTAGCTGATGGTTTAAAGCTCTTTGTTAAAGAAAGTATTTTACCAAGTAATGCTAACAAAACCTTATTTATTTTAGCTCCTATGCTAACTTTTGGTTTAAGTCTGATAGGTTGGGTTGTAATACCTTTTGGAGAATCTCTTGTATTAGCTGATATCAATGTTGGAATTCTTTATCTATTAGCCGTATCTGCTCTTGGTGTTTATGGTATTATCTTGGCAGGTTGGTCAAGTAATTCTAAATATGCTTTTTTAGGTGCCTTAAGATCTGCAGCTCAAATGGTCTCGTATGAAGTGTCAATTGGATTTATTTTGATAACTGTTGTTCTTTGTTCAGGTTCTTTTAATTTATCTTCAATTGTATTAGCTCAAGAAAAAGTATGGTTCTGTATTCCACATTTACCTATGTTTGTGCTTTTTTTTATATCTGCTTTAGCAGAAACGAACAGACACCCTTTTGATTTACCTGAAGCAGAAGCAGAACTGGTTTCTGGCTACAACGTAGAATATTCTGCTATGGGATTTGCATTATTTTTCCTAGGCGAATATGCTAATATGTTATTGATGAGTGCTTTGACTGCCATTTTATTCTTGGGTGGTTGGCTTCCACTTTTTGATATTTTTCCTTTTACAATTATTCCTAATTCAGTTTGGTTTGGCTTAAAAATAGGGGTTTTCGTTGTATTATTCATAGTAATGCGTGCTTGTTTACCGCGTTTTCGTTATGACCAGTTAATGAGCTTGGGATGGAAAGTTTTTTTACCATTTTCTCTGGGTTGGTTAATTTTAACAGCAAGTGTTTTAATGAGTTTTAACTGGCTACCTAACTAAAAATTGTACAAACTCTTAATCAATAATTTTGTTATAATACTTGTGGAGTATAGCCAAGTGGCAAGGCATCCGTTTTTGGTACGGATATTCAAAGGTTCGAATCCTTTTACTCCAACTATTTATGGCGAGTATAACTCAGTTGGTTAGAGTGCCAAATTGTGGCTTTGGAAGTTGCGGGTTCGAATCCCGTTATTCGCCCTTTTTATATTCTTTTGTTAAAAATAATGTAAATAAAAAAATTTCAAATGAAATTAAAAACATTAGACCAACAACAATTTGACTAAAAACATCAGGTGGTGTTATTAAAGTAGCAAAAATGAAAAAAATTACATAAAACACTTTTCGATGTTTTATTGTAAAATTTAATGTTGTTTTATTCAAAAATAAAATAAAAACTAAAAAGATATGTAGACCTATGTTAAGTAATAAAAAAGTTTCGACAAAAAAATTTAAATAATCTGCTATTCTTGTTTCTAAATGTATACTTACTAAATTTTTATTTGCATCTAACTGAAAACTATTGAAAAATTTCCAACAGTGAGGTAAAAAAATTTCCAATGCAAAGTAGGTAGTAAACATATATAAAAAAACAGATACAATAAACAAATTACGTAAAATTGTATACTCATATTTATATAAGGCTGGTATCAAAAATAAAGCTAGTTGAATAAGCAATACAGGATATAAACAATAGAAACTTACAAAGAAACTTAATTTTATAAAAACAAAGAAAATTTCAGTTAGATTAGTAGATATAAAATAAGGGAAAACATTTTGTTGGTGTTGTCCTAGCAAATAAACAACTTCTGTTTTATAGCTATAAACAACTATAAAATTAAACAACCAAGTAAAAAACAAAACAAAAAACCTATTATAGATCTCTAAAAAATAAATTGTTACTTTTATCATACGCGTAAATAAAAAATAAGATTATAAAATAATAAATGAAACAATACAAAGAATCTGAATTACTCTTACGTTTCCAGACGCACAATAAAGAAAGTTCTAAACATTTTGTAAAAACACTAAAGTTTTTAGCTGAAGCTAAAAATTTAGACTTTTCTTTTATAAGCATGCCGATTGAAATAAAAAAATTTACTGTTTTAAAATCACCCCACGTTAACAAAAAAGCAAAAGAACGTTACGAAATTCGTTTGTATAATGGTTTAATTGTTCTAAAAGGAGCTTTCCTAAAAAACAAATTAATCCATAGTATTGATGCAAATATATCATCTGATCTTCTTGTCAAAGTTTCTTTTCGCTATAACCAATGTTCAAATTAAAAGAATTTTACCAATATAAACGTGAATTAAAAAAAGATAACGCAAATTTACAAGACAAATTATTGTCAAAATTTCAGCCAACAAACCAAAAAAGTAGTGTTTTGGCCAAAAGTTGTCAAGCTATACTTTATGTAAAATCATCAAAGAATAACACAATAGTAAGTTTAACGAACCTAAAAGGAAGAGTTCAGTTTATTAAATCTTGTGGGAGTCTAGGTTTTCAAGGTAAAAAAAAGCGCACTACGAAATTTGCTATTAAATCTACCCTATGTTTTATTATTAAAAAAGCTCAGGAACAAGGGCATCAAAAAGTTTTTTTACATTTAAATGGGTTTGCAAGGGCGCGTTCTGCGGTTTTACACTATTTAAACAAAAATAATTTGGAAATAGAAGGAATTCGTGATCTTACACCAAATCCGCACAATGGGTGTAGACCTAAAAAAGTTAGGCGTATATAAAAATACACAACTTTTTACACGCCTAAATACAAATCCTTTCAATGCTATTTGAAACAACCTTTTTGGCGCAATTTGATACATTGTCCAACCCGTCAAACACTACAATACTTTTAAGTTTCTCAAAGTATTCACTGTTGTGTGCACAAGCAGCTTAATGAAGAAAATACACTTACTACCTTTCTTTTATAAGAAGGAGATCTTTATAAGGAGGGGGAAAAAGGGGGTGGTTAATTTGAAGAGGATGTTGAATTTTTCTTTGGTTATCTATTTTAATATTTTAAATTAATAGTTGATAAGGATTCCTCCCAACCCTTATCAACTATATTAAAAATATCAATTTTAAAAAAGAATATATAGTTATATAATTTATACATGTAATATTTACTAGCATGAAACAATATGAATTATATAACCTACCATGCGTCGAGGAGATCAAATAAATCCGATGTCTATTTAAGGGTTTGGCTTATTTTTATTAATTGGAACTAATACATCTACAAACAATTTCAACAAAGAAAAGTTGGTTTTTAAAATTGTAAACTAAAGCTGCTATAAAAAATAAAATTTAAAATATAAAAAAATGTTTAAACTTTTTACATCTTCTAATTTCATTAATAAAATTTTGATTAGCTTCTTAGTTGTATTAGCCTATAATTTTATTATCAGTGTTAATTTAATTTTAAGTTTTCTAATACTTTTTCCACTTTTTGGCAGTTTTGTAATTGCTTGGTTGCCAAATGAACAAAAAACTCTAATGAAGAGTCTTGCTTTAATAATTTCAGGTATTACTTTTCTATTTTCTTTGGCTTTGTGGGTTAATTTTAATAAATCTTTATCTAAGTTTCAATTTATCGAAACTGTGCATTATTGGTTCCCATGGGATTCAAATTCATCGACATACGTTTTATTGGGCATAGACGGCATTTCTCTTTTTTTTGTTATTTTAACAACTTTATTAATTTTTATATGTTTGTTATCTAGTTGGGATAATATACACATCCATTTAAAAGAATATCTTTTAACTTTTCTCATTTTGGAATCTTTACTGTTGGGAGTATTTACAATTTTAGATTTGTTAATGTTCTATATTCTTTTTGAGGCAACTCTTATTCCAATGTTTATTATGATTTTAACTTGGGGATCAAGAGAGAGAAAAATAAGAGCTGCTACTATGTTATTTCTTTATACCTTATTTGGTTCTGTATTTATGTTGGCAGGTATTATATACATTTATTGGACTGTAGGTAGCACTGATTACCAAATTGTTGTTGCTTCTGCTCAATTTACTGCCTTTGAGCAAAGACTTTTATGGCTGTCTTTTTTCCTTTCTTTTGCCACGAAAGTTCCAATGCTTCCTGTTCATATTTGGTTGCCTGAAGCTCATGTGGAAGCACCAACTGCTGGGTCTGTAATATTGGCTGGAATATTGTTAAAATTAGGAAGTTATGGGTTTTTGAGATTTTCTCTACCTTTGTTTCCAGAAGCTAATTTTTATTTCACACCTTTAGTTTATTCTATTGCTGTGCTCGGAGTCATTTATACTTCATTAACTGCAATTCGTCAAACAGATTTTAAACGTATTATAGCTTATACCTCTGTTGCTCATATGAATATTGTTATGATTGGGATTTATAGTTTTAACTTGATAGGTCTAGGGGGTTCCATTTTGCAAAGTATTAGCCATGGTTTTGTTTCAAGTGCATTGTTTCTTATCATAGGTGTTGTTTATGATCGTTTTCATACTCGATTAATAAAATATTACAGTGGATTGGTTCATATTATGCCATTGTATGCACTCATATTTTTGTTCTTTACAATGGCTAATATTGCTTTACCTGGAACTAGTAGTTTCGTTGGAGAATTTCTCATCCTTGCGGGTAGTTTTAAAGAAAATACTACCGTAACTTTTTTGGGTGCTACTGGGATGATTTTGGGTGGAGCTTATTCCTTATGGCTGTATAATAGAGTAATTTATGGAAATTTAAAAAAAGATGAAGGACACCTTCATTTAAAATATTCTTATGATATTAATAGACGAGAATTTTACGTGTTTTTGCCTTTAATTATAGGAACTATTTTAATGGGTATTTATCCTAAGATTTTTTTAGATCCTCTAGAAGCAAGTTTATTAAATCTCGTTTTTCAACTTAAAAATTAATCTTTTTTTTTTTACCAAAGTGGTGAAATTGGCAGACACGCTAGGTTTAGGTTCTAGTTCTTTAACAGAATAGGGGTTCAAGTCCCCTCTTTGGTATTAACACACAATGCAACATTCAATTTGGAAGATGTACTCTACCATTCGTAATGGCTTATTAACACGTAAAAAGTCTGTTTTACAGCCTCATAAAGCTATATGTATCGATGTTTTAAAAGTAATGTATAAAGAAGGTTATATTAATGGTTTTCGTAAGCTTTCAGGTCAATCTGATAAAATAGAAATTTTTTTTAAGTACAATAACGGAAACCCTGCGATTACAAAACTTTCAGCTTTATCAAAACCAAGTTGTAGACTTTACGTAAGAGTAGAAAGTTTATGGAAACTTAACACGTCATTGCAAACACTGATTATATCTACACCACGAGGAATTTTTTCTGATAAAGAGTGCCGTAAGTTACACTTAGGTGGTGAGATTCTTTGTGTTTTACAATAAAAAGATAATGCTTGTAACCAAAAGTTATTATTTGCGTCAATCAAAAAACTTAAAACTTTATTTGTGGTGTGACCAAAAAGTTTTATTCGTTGAAGGTCCTAAAGGTTCCATAATTTACCCGTTATACACTGAATTTGAATATTCTAGACTTGATAAAAAACTTTATTTGATCCGATCGCTTTCTTATGAAAAAAAGAAAGCTTTTTTTAATATGTACCAAATTCTTTTAGCTCAATCAGCTCTCGGTGTTTTATTGGGTTATCGAAGACAACTAAACATTATTGGAATTGGATACCAAGTTTCTATTGAGAATTTTTCAAGCTCTAATTTTTTGATATTTAAATTGGGTTTTAGTCATCAAATTAGGATAAAGCTTCCTAATTACATACAACTTTCTATACCCAAACCACGAATTTTATTGTTAAAAGGAATAAATTTACAAAAATTACATAATTTTTCGGCTATATTGCGTAGATTAAAATTACCTTCAGCGTACAAAGAAAAAGGTATTTACTACTTAGGAGAAAAAGTTTTCCTAAAACAAGGCAAAAAAACTTAATATTGATGAAAATTATACAGAATAATTTAAACCGTTTTGTTGTGCAAAAGTTTATTACTTATAAATTGCACATTGGTTCATTAAAATCTTTGTGGAACCCAAAATTTAAACCTTTTTTAAATGGATTTCGTAATAATTTTTGCATAATAAATCCAGAATTAAGTGTGCTCTACTTAAAACGCGCCTATAAAATTTTACAAAAAATTCATTTGTCCAACAAAAAGATTCTTTTTATAGGAAGTCCTGTTGGTTTAGAAAAAGAATTTTCGTATTTATGTATCCAGAACAATCATTATTTTATGGAAAAAGGCATTTATGGATTTTTCAGCAATTATGAAAATAAAGCTTCGTTAAATACATTCAACACCCAAATTAGTAGTAAACAACCAGATGTTATTTTTATCTTTAACCCTTCTTTAAATCTTATGGTATTTGAAGAAACCAAAGGTTTAGATATTCCTATTATCTCTTTTGTTAGTACAGAGGATGATTATTTCAAACTAGATTATCCTATACCCGCCAATATAAAATCTAAAAAAGGCGGGTTATTTGTTTATAATCTTTTCTACTATCTTTTTACTACAAAAGTACGTAAATTTCCTGATCGAAAAATAAAGTCTAGAAATAAAATTAATAAATATTAAAAGAAAAATTTTTCTAACCAAATATTGAATTTAAAATCCACGAAATCATATCGAACTCGATTGGAAATTTTACTCAAACCGAAGATACCATGAAAATGGGAAATACGGCAATAGCAAAGTAATAATGTCTATCAAACGTTATGCACCTAAATTTAAAAAGTTAAACCGGCTAAAAAAAGCTTTTTGGCGAGAAAAAGGCTTAAAAATTATACGATTTGAAAAACAAAAATGGGATAATATTAAAAACTTTTATTATTCTCGCAAATATAGATTTTTTAATCAAGATAAATCGGCGTATCCTTTGAATAGGTCTTACGAAGATGAAAAATTAATAAGATTAAAAAAAATATATAAATTCTTACTCTTAGATAAACAACGTTTACAGCTTTATTATGGGGGAGGAAGACTTAAGTATTATCAATTGAAAAACTTGACTCGTGAAGCTCTACGTTTGGGAACAAGGTCTGATGTTTCACCAGCTAGGAGTATGCTTTCTTTAGTCGAAAATAGAGTACAAAATCTGCTTTATCGATTAGGTTACGCGGCCAGTTTAATGGAGGCTCGTCGTTTGATAAAATCTGGTCATATTGAAATTTCAGGTTTAGTTTCTAAAAATTGTTCATTCGATCTTAAAAAATTTGATATAGTACAACTAGACCCTATTAAATCTCATGAAATTATTTCAGGTTACCTAAAAAGAACAATACTTTTTTTTTATTTTAGGCATAAAAAATCACGAAAAAAGTTTTTGTATAAAAAAGTATCGAGCTTTAGTAATTCTGTTATTGTAAATAATTCTTATGATTTTTATAGTAATTTGAAAAATGGTATAAAAATTTTACAAAAATAAGATCAGAAAGCATCAAAAATGAATTATGAAAAAAATAAATGCTTATTAAAGACTAATAGCTCTTTTTCTTTTCCAAAGAGGTTTTCTAACAGATCTCTTTTTAGTAAATTAGAAAACCTTAAATATTTTCCTACCCTGAAAAATGCAGAATTACCTTTTTCAATTACAAACTCGGCTCATTTAAATATCAAAACTTCAATATACGTATTACTAAAAATTTTGAAAGGATACCAAAGAACAAATATAAGTTTCTCTAATGATTTTTCTCTTAAAGCTCTAAATGATTTTTCTTTTAAACTACAAAGTAGTGGGTTTTATACTAGTGTACTAGAAAGCCAAAGGAAAAAAAAGCTAGAAGAAATTCGCATGCAAATATTAAAATTTTATACTTTTTCTATTTTAAAACAATATAATAGAAACAATATTGTTATTGATTGTTCGATCTTAAATGAAAACTATTCACCTAAGAAAGGATACAAAAATTTTTATAACAATTTAAAAAGATCAAAAGCAGATCAAAAAAGTTATTCTTTTTCAGTTCTTCAAAAGAAATATACGAAAATTCTTGAATCAAGATTATTTCTTTACCTTAAAGCTCATAAGAAAAAATACAAAATTGTTTTTAAGAATCTTAATTTGAATAGATTGAAGATAAAACAACTTTTTAATCTTTTTTCAAAGACAAAGAAAAAATTTGTAAAAGAAAAGAAAAATTTTTTTCTTCAATATAAAAGATTAACTTGGAAACGCAAAAAACAACGAGACAGAAAAAAAATAGGAATTTTTTATTTTCTTAGGAAACGGCGCCGTACTCTTTATAATTATTATATTCCACGACACTTAGAAATAAATTACAAAACTTTCGATTTTATTCACTTAGGTAAGTTCGATTTATCAACAACTAATTCAAAGATTACATTTTGGTTAAATTTAAGACGTTTACTTACTTTTGTTTCTTTATAATTAGTCGTTATATTATAACCATACTTTTAAAAAATTAAAATTATGTATTTAACATTAGTCTTTTTACCTTTATTTGGTTCAATAGCAGCTGGATTTTTCGGCTTTTTTATAGGGTCTCAAGGAGCAGGGTTTATTACAATTTTGTGCTTGGGCCTTACTTTCTTAATGTCTTGTTTTGCTTTTTACGAAGTAGCTTTTGCTGGATCTCCGTGTTTTCTTCAAATAATGCCTTGGTTTGATTCAGAACTTTTTAGTTTTGCATGGGGATTTCAGTTTGATAGTTTGACTGCTGTTATGTTAATTGTAGTAACTTTTATCTCGTTTTTAGTTCATCTTTATTCTACAGAATACATGAGTCATGACCCGCATTTACCTAGATTTATGTCTTATTTATCTCTTTTTACCTTTTTTATGCTTATTTTGGTAACAGCAGATAATTTTATTCAAATGTTTGTTGGGTGGGAAGGAGTTGGTTTGTGCTCATATTTATTGATAAACTTTTGGTTTACAAGAATTCAAGCAAATAAAGCTGCTATAAAAGCAATGTTTATGAATCGTATAGGTGATTTTGGACTTGCTTTAGGTATCTTTTGTATTTTTGTTACCTTTGGAGCTGTTGACTATTCTACCATTTTTACTTTGGCACCTTATTTTCTATCTGATACTATTAATTTTTTAAATATAGATTTTAATTTATTGGATTTAGTTGGGATTTTATTGTTTATAGGTGCTGTAGGGAAATCTGCTCAATTAGGGCTTCATACATGGTTACCTGATGCTATGGAAGGTCCGACTCCAGTATCAGCGTTAATTCATGCTGCAACAATGGTTACAGCAGGCGTCTTTTTAATCGCAAGATGTTCACCTTTATATGAGTATGCACCTGGCGCTTTATCCGTTATCACTATCATAGGTGCTATGACTGCTTTTTTTGCTGCTAGCACGGGGTTGCTTCAAAATGATATGAAAAAGGTTATTGCGTATTCTACTTGTAGTCAATTAGGTTATATGATTTTTGCATGTGGTCTTTCAAATTATCATGTAGGGGTTTTTCATCTAGCCAACCATGCTTTTTTTAAAGCTCTATTGTTTTTGGGTGCTGGTTGTGTCATTCATGCGGTTGGTGATGAACAAGACATGCGAAAATTGGGTGGTCTTTCAAAAATTATGCCGTTTACTTATGGAATGATGTTAATAGGTTCTTTTTCTTTAATGGGTTTCCCGTTTTTGACAGGCTTTTATTCAAAGGATGTCATTTTGGAAGTTGCTTATGGAAAATATTCTACTCCAGGTCATTTTGCTTATGTATTAGGGAGTCTGTCTGCTTTCTTAACAGCTTTTTATTCGGTTCGCCTCCTTTATTTAACTTTTCTTTCTAAGCCTAACGGTTACAGAGTTCTAATTTTGAATGCGCATGAAGCGCCCTGGAGAATGGCTTTGCCTTTACTTATTTTAGTTATTCCGAGTATATTTATAGGTTATTTAACTAAAGATATGATTATTGGGTTAGGTACTAATTTTTGGCAAGGATCAATTTATATACAACCTAAGAATTTTAACATTGTAGATGCAGAACATATTCCGCAAGCCGCAAAACTTCTGCCTGTTTGTTTGTCCATCTTAGGAGCTCTGACCTCATTCATACTTTACTTTTACGGTTCTCAAAGTCTTTTTTTGTTTAAAACATCTCCATTGGGACTTAAGTTCTATACTTTTTTGAATCGAAAATGGTTTTTTGATAAGATATATAATGAAATTATTGGTCAATTCTTTTTGTCAGCTGCGTATAACCTGACTTATAAGCAAATAGATCGTGGTTTAATTGAATCATTGGGTCCATTTGGGTTGACGCGTTTAGTTTCAAAAATAGCTTTAAATTTAAAAGTATTGCAAACTGGTTTTTTCTATCATTATACTTTAGCTATGGTTTTTAGTTTAATCTCTTTTTTAGCTTATTTTAGATTTGAGAATTCAACTTTTATTTTATTGTCTGATTCAAAATTATGGTTTTTATTTGTAATTGCTATCTTTTTTATAAATACAGATTTTAAATCATTTAAAAATTAATATTAAAAAATAAAATATGCGTAAATTTATCGTACAGTTTTTTTATCTTTCTATTTTCACTTTCGTATGGTATCAAGCTTTTCTTCTTTTCTTAAAGTTTGCATGGGGCTCAAAATATTTTGTTGTTGATGATCCTCGTTTGTGGCTACTATTTTTTGTAGCTTTGTTTCTTTACGATTTTATTCCACCTAAACAATGATTCAAACAGAAACACTATTACAAGTAACAGATAATTCTGGAGCAAAAAAAGTCAAGTGTATAAAAATCCTAGGTGGATTTCGACGAAAATTTGCTAAGATTGGTGATCTTGTTATTGCCTCTATACGCGTCGTCAAACAGCACAAGAAAAAAAAAGTTAAAGTTAAAGAAGGTGAAGTTGTTCATGCACTTATTGTTCGGACAAAATCCAAATTTTCTCGTCAGAATTCAACACAATTACAATATCAAAAAAATTGCGTTGTTTTAATGACAACTAAAAATAAGCCCCTTGCAACAAGAGTTTTAGGTCCTGTCCCTAAAATTTTACGTCATTCTAAGTTTATGAAAGTTGCGGCTTTATCTGCTGGTTTTATTTAACTTGCTATGTATACTTTCAAATATTATTACCAACATATAATAAAACAAGATTTATTAACAAAATTTGATTACAATAACGCTCTACAAATTCCCTTTTTAAATAAGATTGTTATCAATTTTAGCGCTTCACAATCAACCTTTAAGAATTTGTTGCCCTCTTTGGCTTCAGCTCCTCTGTTATGTTCCCAATTTCCATATATAACAATATCGAAAAAAACCACTTTGTTATTAAAAACAAAAGGCGGGGTCGCTATTGGGTGCAAGATAGATTTGAGAGGCATCAACAAATTTTTTTTTTTTGAAAAGTTTATCTTTTGTATTTTGCCACGTATAAAAAATTTTTGTTATGTTGTTGTAGACAACAATGTTTTTTTCAAACTTGATAATTTGTTTCTATTTAAAGAAATAGCCAAGGAATATGATTATTTTCAGGATTTACCCAAATTAAGCGTAAACTTAAATTTTAAAGCGAAGAATTCAAAGGAAGTTTCAATTTTTTTATCCGCCTTAAAATTTCCACCTACTGTCAAAAGTCAATATGATTAGTTTTGGTCAATTATTTATCCTTATTTTGCTAGTATTATTCTTGTTCGGTGATATTCGAAAAATTTTCAATAAATTTATTATTCTCTTTTTTAATTTTAAAAATGTTTATAAAAATTTTAATAAGACAAATGATAAAAATGAAAAATAAAAATAACACTTTTAAAAATTTCTCTTCGGTTAGTTAAATTGTATATTCTTTACTTCTTATTTTCAAAAAATTGCTATGTGTTGGCGTTGGAATAAACATCTTTTAACAGGTATTTTAGATAGTCATATTATTGATTATCCTACTCCTAAAAATTTAAATTATATGTGGAGCTTTGGTTCAACTGCTGGAATCTGCCTTGGTATCCAAATGTTAACCGGTATTTTCCTTGCGATGCATTATTGTCCTAAAATGGAATATGCATTCTATAGCATTGAACATATTATGAGAAATGTAAAATATGGTTGGTTAATCCGATATATTCACGCAAATGGGGCTTCAATGTTCTTTATTGTAGTGTATAGTCATATTTTTCGAGGATTATATTACGGTTCTTATATGTACCCTAGACATTATTTATGGATGTCGGGAGTTGTTATTTTTATTTTAATGATGGCAACTGCTTTTATGGGTTACGTTTTGCCTTGGGGTCAAATGAGTTTTTGGGGAGCTACTGTAATTACCAATCTATTTTCTACTATACCTTTTGTGGGGCGTGATATTGTAGAATGGTTGTGGGGTGGTTTTTCTGTAAATAATCCTACATTAAATCGTTTCTTTAGTTTACATTACACTTTACCTTTTGTAATTGCGGGTGCTGCTATTGTTCATCTAGCCCTTCTTCATGATGTCGGATCTAATAATCCTTTGGGAGTTGAATATTACGGAGACAAGATTTCTTTTTATCCGTACTTTTACGTAAAAGATTTGTTTAGTCTTTTCATTTTATTGATTGTCTTTTCAGTCTTTTTATATTTTTTCCCTAATGAGTTAAATCATCCTGACAATTATGTTCCTGCGGACCCCTTAACAACTCCGGCGCACATTGTTCCGGAATGGTACTTTTTACCTTTTTATGCGATACTTCGATCTGTTCCTCATAAATTAGGGGGTGTTTTAGCTATGGGTGGAGCTATTGTTCTACTTTTAATTTTACCATATTTAAATACTTCTCGAGTAAGAAGTACTTATTTTAGACCCTTATATGCGCAAGCATTTTGGTTTTTATTTTTTGACTTCCTTTTTTTAGGTTGGATTGGTCAAAAAGAGGTTGCGGAGCCTTATACTTACTTAGGTATAATAGCAACTTTGTATTACTTTTTTTTTTTTCTTGTTTTAGTTCCCTTATTAGGGATATTAGAAGAAAAACTAATCTGTTATGACGTTAAAAAAATTTAAATTTTTTTAAAACCCCTATCATTTTTTTAAATCCTTATTATAAACATGTATGAGTTAATCAAAAAAAATACTCAAAAACATCCTTTTCATTTAGTAGACCCTAGCCCATGGCCTTTAGTTGCAGCTTTTGCAGCTTTTACTGTCACAAGTGGTGGGGTTTTATATATGCATAATTACAGTGGTGGAGGTTTTCTTCTATTCGTTGGTTTTCTTTTTCTACTTTTTGTAATGTATACATGGTGGCGAGATATTGTCCGAGAAGGAACTTTTGAAGGGCAACATACTAAAGCTGTTCAGAGTGGACTTCGAATGGGTATGATTCTTTTCATTGTTTCGGAAATAATGTTTTTCCTTGCTTTCTTTTGGGCTTTTTTTCATTCAAGTTTGGCACCTGTTCCTGAAATAGGTGGAGTGTGGCCTCCGAAAGCTATTGAAGTTATGTCGCCTTGGGGGATTCCTTTTTTAAATACAATCATTTTATTAACATCGGGTGCCACAGTAACTTGGGCGCACGAAGCTATCATTCATAATCGACGAGAAGACGCGTTAAGCTCGTTAATCTACACTATATTGTATGCAATTTATTTTACAAGTTTTCAAGTTTATGAGTACTATCATGCTGGATTTGCTATGTCTGATGGTATATATGGATCTGTTTTTTATATGGCTACTGGATTTCATGGATTTCATGTATTTGTAGGTACTTGCTTTCTTATTGTTTGTGCTATTCGACTTTATAACTATCATTTTACAGTGGAACATCATTTTGGATTTGAAGCTGCTGCTTGGTACTGGCATTTTGTAGATGTTGTTTGGTTATTTTTGTTCGTTAGTATTTACTGGTGGGGAGGCTCCTAAATAATTTTTTAGAAAATTTACAAAAAATAACATTAATGCCCTCTTTATTCTATGAAGAATATTTCCCTGTATGGATAGCTCTGTTTGTTAGCATTTTTTTAAGTATTATTATTTTCACCTTGTCTTATATTTTAGCCATTCAAAATCCAGACACTGAAAAGTTGTCTTCATATGAATGTGGATTTGACCCGTATGAAGATGCCAGAAATACTTTTGATATTCGCTTTTACTTGGTAGCTATATTGTTTATTATTTTTGATTTAGAAGCCGTTTTCTTTTTTCCTTGGGCAATTTCTTTGAGTCACATTACTTCATGGGGATTTTGGACCATGATTGATTTTATTATTGAGCTTGCATTAGGATTTTTTTATGCCTGGAAAATTGGTGCTTTGGAATGGGAATAAAATTTTGAATATACAGTAAGCTAATGATTGGAATCTTATATATTAAAACATTAAAAAAACTTATTCCTTTAGAAAATTCTAAAATTTTTAAAGATGAATTAATATTGACCGTTCACCCAAAAGATTTATATGGTGTTATGAAATTTTTAAAATACAACATGTTATGCCAATTTAATTGTTTAACAGCTATATCGGGAACCGATTACCCTGAAAGAGAAAATCGGTTTGAGGTTTCATATGAGCTGTTAAGTATTCATCATAATCGAAGAATCCGTGTTAAAACTTTCGTTAACGAAGTAACGCCATTATTGTCTATGATTCCTTTATATCCTGCTGCTAATTGGTGGGAACGTGAAATTTGGGATTTATTTGGTGTATTTTTCCAAAATCATCCTGATTTACGAAGAATACTTACCGATTATGGCTTCCAAGGTCATCCATTACGTAAAGATTTTCCTTTAAGTGGTTACGTTGAAGTTAGTTACGATGAAAAATTAAAACGTGTTATTTCTCAGCCTTTAGAATTAACACAAGAGTTTCGATTCTTTGATTTTCGAAGCCCCTGGTCAGATTCTTTTGCTCATAAAAATTAAAACCTTTATATTATTTACAAAAAAATAAAATTAAAATATTATGGATAATTTACTTTTTAAAAAAATTAAACCTACGACTCCATCTCAACGAACTTTTAAAGCTTTAAAAAGGCCTAAAATTTGGACAAAAAAATCATTGAAAAGTAAAACTTCATTTCTGATTAGGAAATTTGGTCGTAATCATAAGGGTCAAATTACGATATTTCAAAAAGGTGGAGGGCATAAAAAGATTTATAGAACAATAGATTTTCGAAGGCTTACGACGACTGGCATTGTAGAAGCTGTAGAATATGACCCTTTTAGAACTGCTTATTTGGCGCGCGTGTTTGATCCTATTAAACGCACACACGCCTACATTTTATGTCCTAAGAATTTATGTGTTGGCGCCCTAATACGTTCGGGTGAAGAAGCTGAAATTAAATTGGGACATGCAATGCCTCTTCATCGAATACCCGTAGGTAGTTTGATGCACAATTTGTCTACTTCAAAAGGAAAACGTGGTCAATATTGTAAAGCGGCCGGTACGTATGCGCAGCTTATACAGAAAACAAAAAAATATGCTCGTGTTCGTCTTTCTTCTGGAGAACAAAGGTTGATACATTTAGATTGTTATGCTACTTTGGGTGTTGTATCCAATGAAAATCATAATTTGAGTACTATAGGAAAAGCGGGTCGAAATCGGTGGCGTAATAAACGGCCTAATGTTAGAGGTGTTGCCATGAATCCTATAGATCACCCACACGGCGGTGGTGAAGGCAAAACTTCAGGCGGTCGCCCTTCGGTGACACCTTGGGGAAAACCTACTAAAGGATCAAAAACAAGTAGATCTCGTAATCCTCTTATATTGGTTAGCAGAAAAAAAAATTAAATTTTAATGAACAATTCGAAAACTTTACCTTTAAACTTAAAAAAGATTCGAACTCTAAATGCAAATTTATCTTTAAAAACATGGTCTAGATCATCAATTATAACAGATGAATTTTTTGGTATGCGACTTAAAGTCCACAATGGAAAAGATTTTATACCTTTATTGGTAATACCTGAAATGCTCGGGTACAAAATAGGAGAATTTGTAGGAACAAGAGCTCGTTATCAATTTAAAAAGAAAAAAAAGAAAAAAACCAAAAAATAAAGAATGGGTCAAAAAATTAATCCTACTATTTTTCGTCAATTAATAACCAAGCCTGAATTATCCTCATGGATTTGTCCTAAAAATAATGTTGCGTCTATTCAACATCAAGATTTGGAACTTCGTAAGTTTTTAGAAGTTTTGTTACGATCTAGGGGTATTTTATTAAGAAATTTGAAAATGCAAAGATCCGGTAAAAAAATTTTGCTCGAATTAGATTTGTATTTCAGTTATCTCCTTGGCAAACAAGCTAAATTCTTGTGGGCTAAAAATTTATTTCGAACTGTTAAAGAAGAATATATAGATCTAAGAAAAATGAGAGATTTAAAAACCTTTATTGAAGAACTTGAGGAACCTTCTAATGAAAATGATATACTTAAACCTTTAAAAAGGTCAAGATATACTCTGTCGCAGAAAAAACGTAAAAAAAGCTTCCTGTATAAAAAAAATTTCATTTTTAATTCGTCTGTCCTAACTTATAAATACAGATTCTGCTTTTTTTTGTTAGCGAAAAAAGAAAAAAATTTACGTGCTTGTAAAAAAAAATTATTATCTATTTTAGGAACTGAGAAAAATTCTATTAGATCTAGCCTTTTAAGATTAAAATTCGAGAAACTAAAAAAACTTTTTGTTATAAACAAGTTTAATTATGAATTTCAAAACTATAATATTAAAAATTCTTTATTGCCCTTAAATGTAAAAAAAGATAAAAAATCTCTTTTAAGATTGAATCAAAATTTGTGTGAATCTTTACATCATTTTACGGGTTATGAAGATATACACATAAAAATTTATAGCAAACAATTAGATTTTCTTCCGTCATTTAAATTGTATCAATCTTTTATTCAAAGAAAATTGTTTTTTTTTCAAAAAAACAAACAGTTAAAGAAATACTTTTGTGAGTCTTTAGAAATTATTTATTTTGTATTAGGAACTTTTGGTTACGGCAATGCTTATTTGTTAGGAAAATTAATTTCTCATATGATAGAAAATAACCGTAGACATACTCAAAGCGTAAGATTTTTAAAAAAAGCTTTACAGGTTTTTTTCAAGTATCTGCCGCCTTACTTTTTTTGTGTTGATGGTGTAAAAATACTTATTAAAGGCCGATTTAATAAACGTAGAAGAACCAAAACCATTGTTTTAATTAAAGGTCAAATATCACTTCAAACTATAAAAACACAAATAGATTATTATCAAACTCAAGCAATAACTTTGTATGGAGCTTTTGGTATAAAAATTTGGTTGTCAAAAAAACAAGTTTATTAAGTATGTTTAACCTTTTAATTCCTTAGTCTTTATATTTAAAAGAGAAAGTAACTCAGTGGTTAGAGTGTTGACCTGTCACGTCAAAAGCCGCGGGTTCGAATCCCGTTTTTCTCGTTTTATCGATGTAAAAGTCTGTGTATGCACTGGCAGCCTAATGAAGAAAAAATTAATTTTGATAAATGTAACCTTAAAAGCATGTTTGCAACAGTTTTCAGTTAATAATAAAATAGCAATAACTGTGTAACTGTTAGCGTGTATAGATTAATGGTAAATTATCTGCCTTCCAAGCAGAGGATATGAGTTCGATTCTCATTACCCGCATTAATAAATTTTTTAAATATGTTTACATGTTTTATAATAAAATATCGTTAAATTTAAACATTCTTAGCTCATTTGGATAGAGCAGTAGCCTTCTAAGCTGATGGTAACAGGTTCAATTCCTGTAGAATGTGTAAAATTCACATAGTTCTAATTATTAAAAAGTGTAAAACATTGAAGGGCTACCTTGATTTCAAGATTTATGTGGACGTGTAGTATCACGAAATGAGAAAAGGAATTTTTTTTGATTTTTCTCTATCCAGAAAGAAAACTTGTTCGTAGGAACTATTTTCGCCCTAAAGGGCGAAAATAAAATAAGATGAACTGAAACATCTAAGTAATCTTTTAAAAAATCAACCGAGATATTGTTAGTAATGGCGAGTGAACGCAATTTAGATTTGTTTAAAAATAATTAATTATTGAATTATTCAAAGAAGGTGAAATTCCTGTAAATCAATTTTTTATTTTTAACTAAGTAAAACAAAACCAGCTTATTTTGTTTGAAGAATGGGGTCCCACCCTCAAAATCTAAACCTTGTCTTGGAAATCGATAGTAAACAAGTACCGTGAGGGAAAGGTGAAAAAGAACTTTTGAGAGTGAAAAGTTTAAAATTCAATGTTTAATAACAGTCGGAGCTTTATTAGTGACGGCGTACCTTTTGCATAATGGGTCAGTGAGTTTTTTTTACAAGCAAGCTTAAGTTGAAAAATATAGGCGATTAAAAATATATTAAAAGTTTGTGAGAAAAAACCCGAAACTAAGTGATCTAACTATGAACAGGTTGAAAATTTAATGGAAACATTAATTGGAGGACCGAACTCGTGTATGTTGAAAAATACTGGGATGATTTGTGGTTAGGGGTGAAAGGCTAATCAAACTTAGAGATAGCTGGTTTTCCGCGAAATCTATTTAAGTAGAGTGTTCAAAAAAGAAAAATTGGGGTAGAGCACTCCATAAGCTAGGGGGGTTTTCGGATCTTACCGAACTTAAGGAAACTCCGAATACATTTTTGTCTTCTTGAACAACCGGACTGTGGGCGCTAAGGTTCATAGTCGAGAGGGAAACAGCCCAGATTGTTCGATAAGGTCCTTAATAAAATTTTATTTGAGAAGAAGTATGAAGGTTCAGACATTCCCGTAGTAGGCTTGGAAGCAGCCAGCTAGTTAAAAAAGCGTAACAGCTTACGGGTTTAACTTTTATGCGCTTAAAATGTAAGGGAATTAAAATTTTAACCGAATCGACAAACTTGTTAAAAGTGGTAGCGGAACGTCTTGGAGTTTAATGAAGTTAATTTGTTAAAATTAATAGAGAAACCAAGAGTGAGAATACTGACATTAGTAGCGATAAACAATGATAAACATTGTCGCCGTAAGTCCAAGGTTTCCGACGTAAAATTAGATTTCGTCGAGAAAAGACGGTCCCTAAAATAAAGGTGTAAACCTGACTTGATGGGTATTGACTAAGATTCTGAATAAAGTGACGAAAAAAAAGGTTAATACGAAAAAATTGATTTTTTCGTGTTTATTATTTTTTCCAGGAAATAGCTGAAAAAAAAACCGTACTGAAAACCGACACAGGTGGACGAGTAGAGTATACTAAGGCGTTTGAAATAATTATGGTAAAGGAACTCGGCAAAATGACTCTGTAACTTCGGGAGAAGGAGTGATTAAAAAAAAGAAATTTTTTTTGATTGGCACAGAATTGGGGGTAGCGACTGTTTAGTAAAAACACAGGTCTCTGCTAATTCGTAAGAAGATGTATAGGGACTGACACCTGCCCGGTGCTGTAAGATTAACGGGAGAGGTTTTGGCCTTTAACTTAAGTCCCAGTAAACGGCGGCTGTAACTCTGACGGTCCAAAGGTAGCGAAATTCCTTGTCGGGTAAGTTCCGACCTGCATGAATGGTGTAACGACTTCCCCGCTGTCTCTACCATAAATTCAGTGAAATTGAAATATCTGTGCAGATGCAGATTACCTACAGCTAGACGGAAAGACCCTATGCACCTTTACTATTTTTATACACTGTTCAAAAAAAATTTTTGTCTAGTCTAGGTGGGAGCTTTGGTAATCATGGAAAACCACTCGTAAATTTTTTTTGAACTCATTCTTGGCGAAAACAATGTATATTAGGTAGTTTGACTGGGGCGGTGACCTCCTAAAAAGTAACGGAGGTATTTACAAGGTAGGCTCATTAGGTTGATCCCTAAGAAGAGTGTAATGGCATAAGCCTGCTTGACTGCAAGATTTACAAATCAAGCAGAAACGAAAGTTGAACATAGTGATCCGGTGGTTCTGTGTGGAAAGACCATCGCTCAATGGATAAAAGGTACGCTAGGGATAACAGGCTGATGACTCTTAAGAGTCCCTATCGACGGAGTCGTTTGGCACCTCGATGTCGGCTCATCACATCCTGGAGCTGAAGGTGGTTCCAAGGGTTCGGCTGTTCGCCGAGGAAGGTGGTACGTGAGCTGGGTTTAGAACGTCGTGAGACAGTTCGGTCCCTATCTACTGTAGGCGTCAGAAAACTGAGAAACTTAGACCTTAGTACGAGAGGACCAGGAAAAGTAAATCCATGGTATACCGGTTGTTTTATCAAAAGCATGGCCGGAAAGCTACATTTATATTAGATAATTGCTGAAAGCATATAAGTAAGAATCTATTTTCAAGATTAGTTTTCTATAAGAATCGTGAAAGACTATCACGTTGATAGGCCTTTGGTGGACAAACTGTAAAGTTTGAAGCTAAAAGGTACTAATTTTCTAAAAAAAAAAAAATTTATCTAATTTTTCGAAGAAGTGACTGAGTGGTTAAAAGTGACAGACTGTAAATCTGTTGGTAAATCCTACATAGGTTCGAATCCTATCTTCTTCAAATTTTTTGAATGCCTCAATTTGATAAAATTACATTCTTCAATCAAATTTTTTGGTTTTTGTCAGCTTTTTTAAGCTTTTATTTCATTATTTTGAAAGGCCTTTTACCCGTGTTAGCTGCAAGTTTGAAAACTCGAAAAAAAATTGTTAATTTTATTTCTGTTGCAGGTGGTGGTCTTACAGATGAAGCATCGTCAAAAAGAGCTTATTTTAAAAATGTACAAAATTTTTTAAAAACTTATAAAGTTCTCTTTTCTGCTCTGGTTACTAAAAAAAGTTTTCTTTCAGCATCATCAAAAACAAAAATTATTACTCAAAGCATTTTTTAAATTAAATCGTCTTTGATTTAAAACCTTTTTACTTTTATTCTTAACTTTTTAATTATTTTTTTAAGGGCTTATAGTTCAATTGGTTAGAACGTACCGCTCATAACGGTAATGTTGTAGGTTCAATCCCTACTAAGCCCAAATTAATTTAGATTTAATCAATTTGAGCTTTCAAGCAGTGCGGAGCAGTTTGGTAGCTCGTCAGGCTCATGTCCTGAAGACCGTAGGTTCAAATCCTACCGCTGTTAAGTTTGGCTGGATAACATAAAGGTAATGTCCAAGATTGCAAATCTTGTAATGGCGGTTCAAATCCGTCTCTAGCCTATAATAAAAGATACGGTTTAAGGTCTCGTTTCAAATGCGAAAGTAACTCAATGGTAGAGTGTAACCTTGCCAAGGTTAAAGCTGAGGGTTCAAATCCCTTCTTTCGCTATTCCGCTTGGATGAATGACCGAGTGGTTGAAGGTGCTAGTCTTGAAAACTGGAGTATTTTATGATACCGGGGGTTCGAATCCCTCTTCATCCTAAAACGTATCTTTAAAACTTTCTCCTGAAGAATTAACTCAATTGGTAGAGTGTCTCGCTTACAACGAGAAAGTTAGCGGTTCGAGCCCGTTATTCTTTATTTAAAAAGTTGAAGATATTTATTTTTAAGTTCTTTTCGTCTAGTGGTCAGGACATTGCCCTTTCACGGCAATAACACGGGTTCGAATCCCGTAAGGAATATAAAATTCCATATAAATTCTTTAGTAGCTCAGTGGTAGAGCGGATGGCTGTTAACCATTAGGTCGTTGGTTCAATCCCAACCTAAAGAGAAGGGAGATAGTTCAATAGGTAGAATAATGGTCTCCAAAGCCAATGGTTGGGGGTTCAAGTCCCTCTCTTCCTGTATTTAATTGTAAAATTTAACGGAATGTGGCGCAGCCTGGTAGCGCGTCTGTTTTGGGAACAGAAAGTCGTGTGTTCGAATCCCACCATTCCGAAAATTTTAAGATTTCATTATCAAAATGACAAGATAGTTCAGTTGGTTAGAGCGTCGGAATCATAATCCGAATGTCGGGGGTTCGAATCCCTCTCTCGTCAATTCACTAATTCTAAATAAATAATTTTGGAAAGGTGGCTGAGTGGCCGAAAGCATTGGTTTGCTAAATCAACATACATTTACATGTATCATGGGTTCGAATCCCATCCTTTCCAATAATACATGTCAAATAAGTAATATTTTGTTTAGATAGCTCAGTTGGTAGAGCAAAGGACTGAAAATCCTTGGGTCAACGGTTCGAGTCCGTTTCTAGACATGATGACTTTAGAATACAAAAATATCAACTTTGATGGCCCGTTACTAACTCCATATTTTATACCAGTGCCTTTAAAATTACTATACAATAACGAAGCTTTTATAAAGTTCAAGAAAAAAAGAGAGGTAGAACTCGAACTAAGAGATATGCCCATATCTAAAACAGATCAAGAATTCAATTTGTTAAAAAGATTAGAAAATCGTTTTAATATGTATGGTATAACAGTTTTCAGTGAAGAGAAAATATATACTTATTATTTAGATTCGTTTATAAATATTTCTGCACAAAAAAACTTTAGTGGTTATCGAAAATGCATTGATAGTATAGATTCTTATGTTTACACATATAATATTCGACATTACATACTGAATAATAATAGTAAAAACATTAAAAGTACATTACTGTATCTAACAAAAAGTGGGTCTAAACTTTCTTTTTTTGGTCAACGTGTAGTATTATTAAATAATAAAATTAGATCAACAAAAAAAAAGACTTCATATCATACATGGATGATATCCAATTTAAAACACATTGGTGTGTTAAATAATTATGATATTTACAAATGGAAGACCTCAGTATCAAAAACTTGTACTGAAAAACGTCGTAATTTTTCTTACAAAAAAAAAATGTTTTTATATTACAAAAACGTTTCTTTAAATTCTTCGATCCTTTTAAAGAAAAATGAAAAAAAATATTAAGAGTATGAAAAAAATTCAAATGTTGTTTTCAAAGTACGAAAAATCAAGAAAAGTACTAAAGGCAATAATAAATAATGATGCGTTATCGAATTTGTTACGTGAAAGAGCTCGCGTTGAACTAGATCAATTACCTAAATCTGGATCAATTACTCGTCACAAAAATTTCTGTATTTTGACAGGACGTGGACGGTTTATATTTAGTGGTTATAGACTATCTCGTTTGATGTTACAAAAGTTAAGTAAAGATGGTATGCTCATAGGAATCAGAAAATCTAGTTAGAGTATTGACTAAACTAGGATTATATATACACGAATCTCTATATTAGAATATAAACATTAATCTATGAAGATTATTTTTTTTTTCTTTACTGAAAAATAAACAAAATGTTATTACAAGCTGCAAAATTTGTAGGTGCAGGTTTGGCTACTATTGGATTAGCTGGAGCAGGAGTTGGTATTGGTACCGTATTTGGTGCTTTGGTACTTGGTACTTCTCGAAATCCTAATCTTAAAGATGAATTATTTCGAATAGCAATTTTAGGTTTCGCCCTAACTGAAGCTATTGCTTTATTCGCTTTATTAGTAGCTTTCCTAATCTTATTTGCTTTATAAGGCAAATTCCTTACTAGTTAATGGTAGAAATTTAAATTGATTCTAAATTTCTACGAAATAGGTATAATCATTGCATTTGATTATTTAGGGAAATATTTAAAGCTAGAAAAAGGGGTGGGTTTCTAGCGTATAGGGGGTGTAACTCAATGGTAGAGTGTGTGCTTTGCACGTACAAAGTTGTCGGTTCGATTCCGACCATCTCCAATTACTTGTTTATGGTTTACATTTTACGAACGCATTTAAAAAAAAAATATTTACTTCAAGCATTAAAAGACGTGTACGGTTTAGGAAAATCTTCATGTTTTCGCCTATGTCAAAGTTTAGGTTTTCAAAAACATTTTCTTTTGAAAGAAATTACTGATGAAGATATTTATTATATTGATCAATTGTTAGAGAATTCAGAATTAATTGTTAAAAGCGATCTACAAAGGATACTTAACCAAAAAATTGATCAATTGGTCAATATGAAATCTATTCGAGGTATCCGTAATAGACAAGGTTTACCTGTCCGGGGTCAACGTACACATACAAATGCGCGAACCTGTAAAAAGTTAAGAAGATTTAAGAAATAACATGTTATTAAAACCTAACAGAACAAAATATACTAAATCTCAACGTGGACGTTTAAGCGGACCTGTATCCTCTTTTGCTCCAATTAATAATGGTAGATTTGCCTTAATCGCTCAAGAATCAAGATTCTTGAGCGCTCATCAAATTGAATCTACTCGCCAAGTTATTAATCGCTATTTAAAACGAAAAGGTAAAATTTGGATTAAAGCGTTTCCAGATCTGCCTGTCACCTCTAAACCCACAGAAGTACGAATGGGAAAGGGCAAAGGAGTTGTTAAAGAGTGGGTTTGTCGTGTGAGGAAAGGTAAAGTTCTTTTTGAAGTTGATGGTGTATCAGATCAACGCATACTGGATGCATTTCAAGCTGCAAAAAAGAAATTACCTTTTAAAACTCTTATATTCAAAAATTCTTGGAAATTACCACTTAAAATTTAAAAAAAATATTTTGAGAAAACGAAAGGAAACATATGTTGTTTTTATTATTAAGTATTGTGCTGATTCTTTCAGCAATTTTAGTTATTAGCGCACAAAATCCTGTGCACTCTGTATTCTTCTTAGTTTTAGTTTTTTTAACTTCAGCTTTTTCACTTTTTTTATTAGAAATTGAGTTTGTGTCGCTTTTGTTCGTATTAGTTTATGTGGGAGCTATTGCTGTTTTGTTTCTCTTTGTAGTTATGATGCTAGATATAAAAGTAACAAAACAAGAAAAAGACTTTATGATTTATTTGCCTATGGGAAGCTTTTTAGGTTTAATTTTTTTTCTTGAAATTTTTTTAACTTTGCAAGAAAATTTTGTTCCTTTTCTACCTTTGAGTGGTCGTGAACTTTATATAAATTGGTTAAATTCCATTGATAGTTTAACAAATATTAAAGTATTGGGTCAATTACTTTATACTTATTATTTTCCTTTTTTCTTGATTGCTGGTATTGTGTTACTAGTTGCGATGGTAGGGGCTATTGTTCTTACTCTTAATTTTACTCAAAAGGCAAAACATCAATTTGTATTTAGACAAATTTTAAGAGAAAAAAAAAATTCTATTTATTTAATTAAGTAAAATTTTAATTTTTTATGTTCAAATTTTTTAAAAATAGAAGGTGCATAGCTCAGTTGGTAGAGCACTGGACTTTTAATCCATTGGTCTTGGGTTCAAATCCCAATACACCTAAAATTTTTTAGACAACTATATTTCTTATCTGCATGGAACATTACTTAATTCTAAGTACTATATTATTTTTCATAGGTTTATTCGGGATCGTTTTAAATCGAAAAAATATTTTGATTATATTAATGTCAATTGAACTAATGCTTTTAGCAATTAATTTGAATTTTGTAATTTTTTCTAATTCAATTGACGACATGATCGGTCAAGTATTCGCTCTTTTAGTTTTAACGGTTGCAGCAGCGGAATCAGCGATAGGTCTGGCTATTTTAGTAATCTATTATCGTTTACGGGGCAATATATTAATTGAACAATCCCATTTGATGCGTGGCTAATTCTTTGTTTATAGGATGTCTTGCATTGAGAAAAAAAATAGTTTTGTTTGATAAATAATAATTTTAATGCCAACCATTAATCAGTTACTTAAAACTCCACGCAAACCAAAAGCATTTAAAAGTAAAACACCTGCTTTAGAAGGTTGCCCACAAAAAAAGGGTGTTTGTTTAAAAGTATATATTGTAACACCGAAAAAACCCAATTCAGCCTTGCGTAAAGTAGCAAGAATACGCTTATCAAATAACAAGCGTGTAACCGCTTATATTCCCGGTGAAGGTCACAATTTACAACAATATTCAACGGTATTAATGAGAGGTGGACGTGTAAAAGATTTACCAGGTATCAAGTACCATTTAATAAGAGGTAAGTATGATTTTCAAGGCATAAAAAACCGAAGTGTCGCACGGTCAAAATATGGAACAAAAAAAGCTTCTAAAAGTTAAATACAATTAATTTCTTAATTTTAATATTCTATGCTTCTATTAACCGGAGCCTTAACATCTAAACCTTATGCTTTTACGTCAAGACCATGGGAATTGCGTTCTATTCAATCTATTGACACATTAGACGGAATAGGTAGCAATATTCGAATTGACTTTAAAGAATCTGAAATTTTAAGAATACTACCACGTAAAAACTTAAATATTAATGAAAATTGGATATCCGACAAAATACGTTTTTTTTATGATGGACTTAAACGTCAGAGGTTAACAAATCCTTATGTAAAAATAAACGGGGAGTTACGACCGGCAAAATGGAAAAGAACAATATCTAACCTGTCTTCATTATTAAAAGTTTATTCATTTGAATATGGCCCTTCAAAAGTAGGTTTTGTAGCAAGTTCTAGTATTGATCTCGAAACTTTATATGCTTTACGTAATTTTTCAAATAGTTATGGCTTTTCCTTTTTAGGTATCGATAATAATTTAAAGCTTAATATAGATAATCCATTTAATTATAGATTTCAAAACGATATTTCTGATTTTGAAAAAGCAGATTTCTGCCTTTTTATTGGTACTAATCCTAGGTTAGAAGCATCAACTTTTAATCTACGGCTTAGAAAAATTTTCAAAAAAGGAAATACTTCTTTTGCTTGTATTGGGAGTAATTTTTCTTCTACCTTACCTTTCAATTTCTTAGGTTTATGCCCTAAAACTTTAATATCAATAACGGAGGGAAAACATCCTATATGCAAATATTTAGCACAAGCCAAAGATCCCAAAATAATTTTTGGGGCAAAAGTATTAGAGCGTATTGATGGTTGCGTAATCCACGATCTTTTAAATAATTTAGCATCATTCTTTACTGTTGTATTCAAGAAAGAGCTTAGTATAAATTTACTTCATAGTGAAGCAAATACCGTAGGAAGTTTTGAGTTAGGTATAAATTCTTCCATAAAGTCAGACTTAAACAAGTGCAAGGTTTTATATACTGTAGGTATTGAAAAACCATATTTTTTTGACAATAACCTAAAAAATAACTCATGTGCTATTCTTGTTGTGCAATCTTCACACGGAGATAAAAATACAAATATGGCTGATATTGTTTTACCTTCTTATACTTTTGTTGAAAAGACAGGTATTTACTACAATACCGAAGGTAGACCCCAAAAAACACAACGCGCTTTGATTGGACCAAACTTATCACGTGAAGATTGGCAAATTTTTCGTATCCTTTTGGAATCATTAAATAAAATTGCTATATTTGAAACTAAAACTCAATTGATAACTGAAATGGCTAAAATCCTTCCTTCTTCTTATTTCGCGAATTTGTGGTTTGATAAAGATTTTCATATGAAACAGCAAAGTTTGTTTAAAACCAGACCAAAGAACTCAGGAAAAATTTATAAAATGCCTTTCAAATTACTTGTTGAAGATTTTTATATGACTTCTAATTTATGCTATTTTTCAAAAGTAATGGCAAAGGCTTCTAACCTTTTAAGATCTTATAATAACAATTACAAGTTTTTATCTTGGTCTTCAATAAACAAATAAAATTTTTGTAAACAAAATAAACAAAATATGAAAAATTGTAAAAAAAAAGCTCAGTATCTTACTCGAAAATTCATTAATCATTTAATGCTTGATGGAAAAAAACAAAAGGCAGAAAAGATTTTCGTAGAATCTTTGAACTTAATATATGAAAAAGAAAAAGAGGATTGCCTAACAGTATTTTTTCGTGCATTAGAAAATTCAAAACCACTTGTTGAAATTCGTTCGATACGTAGAGGAGGTGCAACATACCAAGTACCTATTCCTATACATGAAAATCGGAGCTTGTCTTTAGCTATAAAGTGGTTGATAAATGCAGCCAGAAAGAAAGGTAGTTTTACCGCTTTTAATCTTAGTATAACGCTCTTAAAAGCTTCTAAAAATCAAGGAGATTGTATAAAAAAAAGAGAAGCTATTCATAAAGTTGCTTTAAAAAATCGTAGTTTTGCCCATTTTAGAAGATTTTAATATTTACATTAGACACGAAGTCTATTGAAACTCGTTTGGTGGAATTGGTAGACACGACAGACTTAAAATCTGTTTCCTTTAGGATTACCGGTTCAATTCCGGTAATGAGTAAACATAAAAATGAAAATTTTACTTTTCATAAATTTTTTCTTATTCAATTTTACTTTTATGGATGCACCAAATTTTTGGCAATTGGGGTTTCAGGACCCCTCAACACCTATTATGGAAGGAATTATTGATTTTCATAACCATTTAATGGTGTTTATCGTTCCTGTTACTATTTTTGTATTTTGGTTGCTTTACAGATGTTTAAGTTTTTACAGTTACCAAGGTGATGTTCGTAAATCCTTGACTAATTATGATGAGTACTTTACTCATTCAACAGTATTAGAAGTTGTATGGACAATTGTACCAGCTCTTATTTTGATGTTTATAGCGGTTCCGTCTTTTGCTTTGCTTTATTCAATGGAAGAATCTATTCAACCAAGTCTTACCTTAAAAGTAGTTGGTCACCAGTGGTATTGGAGTTATGAATATCCAGAAGTCCACCAAATTGAGGAACTTGACCCTGAAGCTTTAAAAGTTAGCGATCTTCCACCTGCTGAAGCATATTATAAAAAAGTAAATTTAGGAAGTTCAAAACAAATTTATTACAATGCCGCTACCGCAGAACATTTGGGGTATGACTCTTATATGATAGCAGAAGATGATCTAACTAAGGGTTCTTTGAGATTGTTGGAAGTAGACAGACGTGTTGTATTACCTGAAAAAACACATATTAGAATTTTGGTAACTGCAGCTGACGTTTTGCATAGTTGGGCTGTTCCCTCTTTTGGAATTAAGGTAGATGCTTGTCCTGGTCGATTAAATCAAACTTCGTTATTTGTAAAACGAAAAGGTGTTTATTTTGGTCAGTGCAGTGAGATTTGTGGTGTTAATCACGGATTTATGCCTATTGTAGTTAAAGTTGTGAGCAAATACGATTTTAAACTATGGCAAGTAGGAAAATTAATAAACTTTGACGTTTAAATAATTTTTTCTTTAAAAATTTCACTTTTTTACATATTAAAATTTTTCTATGAGAATGTAATTTAGTTGTTATTATATTAACATTTAAAGGTAAAAATCATAGGTTCGAATCCTATCTTTCTCAAATTATTTATTATTCTGTGCATAAGCAGCCTAATGAAGAAAAAATTAATGTTGATGAATATAACTCTTTAAACACAGAACATACGCTCAAATACTATCTTTATAGTTTCATCGACACGGAAGTATTATAGAAACAACCTAATTAAAAGGTTATGATAACCACATGAAATTTAAGAAGTTGGAATAGTTTTTCAAAGATATTAATATTTTTAATAAGTGAGATAGATTTTTACGTAAGCAAGTTTTTTTATTTATATAAAAAGACTCTAGATAAATTGGGTTTGATCCTGGCCCAGGGTGAACGCTAGTAGTATGCTTAACACATGCGAGTCGAACGAAGTTTTATTTGTGGCACACGGGTGAGTAACACATAGGAATCTGCCTATTAGTTCAGGATAAAATTCTGAATAACCAAAGAAAACTTTTTGCTAATAGAAGAGCCTATGTAGGATTAGGTAGTTGGTATTTTGGGTAAAAGCCTACCAAGCCTAAGATCCTTAGCTGTTCTGAGAGGTTGAACAGCCACACTGGGACTGAGACAAGGCCCAGGCTCCATTTGGAGCCAGCAGTGAGGAATTTTGGACAATGAGCGAAAGCTTGATCCAGCAATACTACATGAGTGAAGAAGGCTTTCAAGTTGTAACACTCTTTGGTTGAGGAGGATAATGACAGTACTCAACAAAATAGCCCCGGCTAACTTCGTGCCAGCAGCCGCGGTAAGACGAAGGGGGCGAGCGTTATCCGGAATGACTGGGCGTAAAGGGTCCGTAGGCGGCATTTTTTGTTGGAAGTTAAATAAAAAAGCTTAACTTTTTTCCGCTTCTAAAACGTAAATGCTTTGAGTTTGATAGAAGATAGCAGAATTTCACAAGGAGGGGTGATATCCAGAGATCTGTGAAGGAATATCAGATGCGAAGGCGGCTATCTAGATCAACACTGACGTTGAGGGACGAAAGCATGGGGAGCAAACAGGATTAGATACCCTGGTAGTCCATGCCCTAAAAGATGAGTGTTCGTGCTTAGAGAACTTTAGGCACTTAGTTAACACGTTAAACACTCCGCCTGGGGAGTACGATCGCAAGGTTGGAACTCAAAGGAATTGACGGGGGCCTATACAAGTGGTGGAGCATGTGGTTTAATGCGATAATACGCGCGAAACCTTACCAGTTCTTGACATAAAAAAGAAAAAGTTTGAAAAAACAATTTTAAAGATTTTTACAGGTGCTGCATGGCTGTCGTAAGCTCGTGTCGTGAGATGTTAGGTTAACTCCTTTTAACGGGCGAAACCCCTTTTTTTCGTTGCTACTTAATTTTATTTTTAAAGCACTCTAAAAAAACTGCTCCCTTTTTTTAATTCGGAGAGGAAGGTGGGGATGACGTCAAGTCCTTATGGCCCTTATGAACTGGGCTACACACGTGCTACAATGGTAAAGACAATAAGAAGTGATAGGGTAACCTAAAACCAATCTTTAAACTTTATCAAAGTTCGGATTGTGGACTGCAACTCGTCCATATGAAGGTGGAATCACTAGTAATCGCACATCAGCATGTTGCGGTGAATTTGTACCTAGGCCTTGTACACACCGCCCGTCACGTGCCGGGAGTTGGCTTGGTTAGAAACTTATTTCTTAACCAAGAAGAAAAAAAAATGCTTCATTTTGAAATCATTATTTTTTTTTTAGTATTGGAAAGATTAAACTACGAACGAGTCGATGACTGGGATGAAGTCGTAACAAGGTAGTCGTACGGGAACGTGCGGCTGGAATTTTCAAAAACATACTATTTACTCACATCATATTTTTACAAAAAATAAAATACATGGTTTTAAAAAAAACTACATTGTCAAAAAAAATAAAAAATTTTACTATTAATTTTGGGCCACAACACCCTGCTGCTCATGGTGTGTTAAGATTAGTATTAGCACTAAATGGAGAAATTGTTGAAAGGGCCGATCCTCATATAGGTCTTCTTCATAGGGGAACTGAAAAATTAATAGAGCATAAAACTTACATTCAAGCTTTGCCTTATTTTGATCGTTTGGATTATGTATCTATGATGGCCCAAGAACATACTTATAGTTTAGCTGTCGAAAAACTGGCAAATACTAAAATTCCTATGCGTGCTCAATATATTCGTGTACTTTTTTTGGAGATTACTCGAATTTTAAATCACTTATTAGCGGTAGGTTGTCATGCAATGGATGTTGGAGCAATGACACCCTTCTTGTGGGCATTTGAAGAGCGTGAAAAATTAATGGAATTTTATGAACGTGTTTCCGGCGCTCGAATGCATGCAGCTTATATACGCCCAGGAGGTGTAAGTCAAGACATTCCTTTAGGATTATTAGATGACATATATATTTTTGCCGAGCAATTTGGTACTCGATTGGACGAAATGGAAGAAATGCTTACAGCTAATCGTATTTGGAAGCAAAGATTAGTAGATATTGGTATTGTTTCAGCTAAAGATGCTATTGATTGGGGATTTAGTGGTGTGATGTTAAGAGGGTCTGGAATCCCTTGGGACTTAAGAAAGAGTCAACCTTATGAAATATACTCGAAATTAGATTTTGAAGTTCCTGTGGGTAATAATGGAGACTGCTTTGATCGTTATTTAATTCGAGTCGAAGAAATGCGCCAATCGTTAAAGCTAATTTGGCAAACATTAAATACCATCCCAAATGGACCTATAAAAAGTGATGATAGAAAACTAACTCCACCATCACGAGCCCACCTTAAACAATCAATGGAATCTTTAATCCATCATTTTAAACTTTATACTGAAGGAATGGTTATCCCTGCAGGAGAAACTTATACTGCAACCGAAGCTCCAAAAGGAGAGTTTGGGGTTTATTTAGTTTCTGATGGTAGTAATCGACCATATCGCTGTAAAATCAAAGCTCCAGGCTTTGGTCATTTACAAGCTTTAGATTTTATGGCTAAAGGTCATATGGTTGCTGATGTTGTAACAATTATTGGGACTCAGGATATTGTCTTTGGGGAAGTAGATCGTTAACAATTTATTTATTTTTTTCGCGTTTGTAACTCAATTGGATAGAGTGTCGGGTTTCGGTTCCGAAAGTTATGGGTTCAATTCCTATCAAACGTATTTTATTACTTCTACTATGTTTCTGTGGTGAAATTGGTAGACACGAAAGACTCAAAATCTTTTACTCTTAGAGTGTGCTGGTTCAAGTCCGGCTAGAAACAAACTAAAAAATCTGTCTTTTTTTTTACTAGTTATTACTTTAATTTTTATTTTATTATAAAC